GGGGGGGTGCGGGTATCCGATTCTGTAGTGTATGGGCTGCTAGAGAATCAACAACCCCCCCCCGGTAAAAGAAGAACAAGTACACGGTGGGTATTCTCTAGTGTATGGGCTGCCAGAGAATTAACAACCCCCCCCCCCCGTCATTCGAGGGAGGGGGTCGCTATACCGGACCCCCCATCCTCTTAGTTTTTTGGGCATTTCAACTAACTAATGTAACCTTTTGGAATATGTATGAAGTATTAAAAATCTATTCATTTTGCATGAGAGGAGACACAATATGAAAAAAAAAAAAAGAAAACATAATGAAATTCTTTATTTTAAAAACTATCTATCCATCTATCTAAAAAATAGATGGGGTATATTGCGCGATAACTAAATAAATAACTTACGTATGTGTCATGATCTCGACTATTAATGAATATGTACATCAATCCATATTGGTTAATTTCTAGAATGGATACTCGTCAAAAAATTAATCATGTGCCAGGAACCAGATTTGAACTGGTGACACGAGGATTTTCAGTCCTCTGCTCTACCAGCTGAGCTATCCCGACCATTCCCCCTTCTGGCGCAACATCTACTCATTTTAATAGAGAACTCGGGTCTATGTCAATTAAAAGGACGAAAGGTCTTACAAAGGCTTATCTAGGTGCCGTAATTTCTTTGGTCTTCAAAAAGAAGGACTTTGTTTCCTTTGTCTCTAAGTTTATTTAAGGTTTAGTACGCGTAATGATATTGATTGTGAATCACTCAAATGATTATTCCTTGCTCAAAGATATTCATTTGTACGTATATCACAAGACTTGTGATAGGGGAAAAGCATTTCCGTCCGGAGCCTTTAGCCCTTTTGAAATTGAAAACAAAAAAATGAGGAGCATAGCCACCTTCAAACTGTTAATAAAAAAAGGATAACTAGTTAGGGAGTGAAATAAGCTCTTGGGGATAGAGGGACTTGAACCCTCACGATTTTTAAAGTCGACGGATTTTCCTCTTACTATAAATTTCATTGTTGTCAGTATTGACATGTAGAACGGGACTCTATCTTCATTCTCGTCCGATTAATCAGTTCTTCAAAAGATCTATCAGACTATGGAGTAAATGAATATTTGATTCTTTTTTCAACTTGGAATCGATTCATAACCCAACAATTCTTCCTTTTTTTAATATAAATTTTTTCATTTCATATTCTAAAATTTTTATTTAGATAGAATTATCTATTTTATAATATATATTTCATATTCATATTATATAAAATATAATTCAGATTATCAGATTATATATATATAAATACAGATTACGGATTCGGGTTGTCATTAATCATTTGATATAGTTCACTACGTATATGCTTTACCCTTTTTTTTTTATTGAAGTTTTGACAGAAGAATTATTATAAGAACACAACACAGTCAACCCCATTTGTTAGAACAACTTCCTTTGAGTCTCTGCACCTTTCCTTTTTTTTTTTTATTCTTGCTTTCTGAACCCTTATTTTTTTCTTTTTTTTTTTGAAAAAAGGAGTTGGCTCAGGATTGCCCCATTTTTATTAATTCCGGGGTTTCTCTGAATTTGAAAGTTTTCACTTAGTAGGTTTCCATACTAAGGCTCAATCCAATTAAGTCCGTAGCGTCTACCGATTTCGCCATATCCCCCTTTCTTTTTTTTTTTTATTAGGATCTCAGTGGAATGTCTTTCCCCCCTCTTTTTTATTCTTTTATGTCGGAACCGTCGAATTCATTAGATTTGATACGGATTACTATACCGATTACTAGATCGAAAGGTGTTTCCTCCTTTTTTCTTTTTTGTCTAACTTCTTTCATCTCTATCGAAAGCCTATATTTTATTTTTGATTTGGTCTAATTAGAAATGATTCTATCATTTCTGTAGCTGCAATTCAATATGGATGGATATATACCATATATATCTTCTTATCCTTTTATTTTCCCATGCAATTTTTAATACTCAAGGGTTCGATTCTTTGTTTTTCATCTTAGTCTCTGAATGAAAGCAAAAGAATATCTTCTATCTTATTATGTTATTATGATCTATCTGGATTTCATCTTTATCGATTCTAAATTCTTATAATTCGAATTTTTTTTAATGAATTTTTTTATTCTTATCCTTTCCTTCCTTTTTTTAGGTTTTTTTCTTAGGGCAGACCTATATACTATAACAAAAAACAAAAATGAAAATAAATATCCATTTATATTAATAATATAATTATTTTCAATTTTGATTTGAAATGAATTTTCAAATTCATAGACTCACTAAACTAAATAGAAATAAAATTTCATATAATTTCTAAATAGAACGAAATAGAATTTAAATAGAATTTAATTATTCTAGACAAAAATAAAAAATATATAGAAATGAAAGAAATAAAAAAAACGAAATTCAATATTTATTTGATTTGAAATAAAATTTTTTTTTATTATAAAAGAATAAAAATGAATAGTTAATAATATTTAATAGCTAAGCCTAGACTAAGGTATAGTTTATCGAATTCCTATGTATGTAGAATTTCTGTGAGCCCGCTTAGCTCAGAGGTTAGAGCATCGCATTTGTAATGCGATGGTCATCGGTTCGACTCCGATAGCCGGCTTTTCTCTATTTTTTTTTTTTTTTTGTTCGATTTATTTTACATGATGAATAATTTTTTGAAATCAAAGAACAAACAATAAGGTCCCCTTTCTTTTCTTATTCATATGAATAAAAGGAAAAGAAAGAGTCTTTTTCCTGATTTGGTGTGCGGAGATTTAACCCTCTCTTTTACTTTTATTTTACTTACATATTTTAAAATAAAAATACAAAATTAAATATATAATAAAAAGCGTATAGGATATTTATACAATAATAATTCATTTCATTATTTATTATTTATTGTAATACAATACTTCAGGGGATTTCGCTTCATTTATCATTTAGTTCAGTTTTAATTTCGATTTCTTTTGTAAAATGAAATATAAAAAAAGAAAATAAATAAAGAAAAAAGAAAGGAGTCTTTATGTCGCGTTACCGAGGGCCTCGTTTCAAAAAAATACGCCGTCTAGGGGCTTTGCCTGGATTAACTAATAAAAGGCCTAGAGGCGAAACTCATCTTAGAAACCGATCACGTTCCGGGAAAAGATCTCAATATCGTATTCGTCTAGAAGAAAAACAAAAATTGCGTTTTCATTATGGTATTACAGAACGACAATTACTTAAATACGTGCGTATCGCTAGAAAATCCAAAGGGTCAACAGGTCAGGTTTTACTACAATTACTTGAAATGCGTTTGGATAACATCCTTTTTAGGTTGGGTATGGCTCCGACTATTCCGGCAGCCCGCCAATTAGTTAACCATAGACATATTTTAGTTAATGGTCGTATAGTAGATATACCAAGTTATCGTTGCAAACCCCAAGATACTATTATGGCGAGGGATGAACAAAAATCCAGAACTCTAATTAAAAATTATCTTGATTCATCCCCCCGTAAGGGATTGCCCAAACATTTGACCCTTCACCCATTCCCATATAAAGGATTAGTCAATCAAATAATAGATAGTAAGTGGGTCGGTTTAAAAATAAATGAATTGCTAGTGGTAGAATATTATTCCCGTCAGACTTAACCCTAAATAAAATACAAAGCAAAGAGTTCGGACAATTTTGCCCCCTTCTTTTGCCAAAGTAAATTGACTTAAGGTTTAAAGTCAGGGGTTTGGTCCGGATTTTCTCCGACTCATATATCCCACCCCTCCCTGGATTTTTCCTATTCATGTATCATAGATCGGCAGAAAGATTTTCATTCCTTGCCCGTACTTTACCAGTATTTTACGTACCGCAGCAATGAAAAGTCAAATATATATTAAAATCAAAATAAAAGAAGGACCTAACTGTTATGTTCTACTACTAAATTAAATGGTATTTCTTGTTGTTTGATTTGTTACAGTTAGGAATGTTGGCGAATTAGGCGAAAGTATGGAAAGAGAGGGATTCGAACCCTCGGTAAACAAAAGCCTACATAGCAGTTCCAATGCTACGCCTTAAACCACTCGGCCATCTCTCCTACACAATGATTATGACTCATAAACCGAAGAAATAGCGAGACATTACTATAATTAATTCATATTTATATGAATACTTTCGATTTTTGTTTCGATAGGGATGACCAGCCCAAATAGACCGGATTAAATCAATGAATTTGAACGAATCCACTGATTGATTGATGGGTTTATGTTTTTTAGACCATGTATGATTAATGGATACTCTTCACCCATGGTTCTATTTCGATTTAGACGACAATTCCATAAAAATTCGAAAATTCCTTTCTAGTTTTAAAGTTCTCACTAACAAATCCTTTATCTCATCGATCTATTACAAATTCATGAATCATCCCGGGGATGTTTCTATTTGGTTGTATAGTGTATACTCGCTATGGACACAGGAAAAATAAACAGTTATTCTATTGATTTCCATCATAGAATGATTATTCGATTCTTTTTCCTTTACTCTTCTTTAGATCATAATTCAATCAAAATGATTTTTGACCTAATCGAAAAATTCCTTGATTCTTCCGCTTCGATGAAATTGGAATAGTTCCTATACTACTACATTTGTTTTGTATGAATTCGAACAGGATTCAACTATTTTATTTCTTATTGATTCTTGTTATTGATTTTTGAAAAAGGAGCAATTTGAGTATTTGGAATAATTGGAATAAAAAAAATTTTAAATATTAAAAAAATTAAGTAGTGGGAGAAGGTTCATTAAATTTATTTTGTTTGGAAATGAATCTGCTTTTATGTTATTTCGTACTGTAAAAATCCTTTGTTTGTGGGATCATTTTCCCCCAAAGAAAGGGTAATGAGAAGAATTATAGAATGGATTGATACCTATGCCTAGATCACGTATAAATGGAAATTTTATTGATAAGACCTTTTCAATTGTGGCCAATATCTTATTACGAATAATTCCGACAACTTCAGGAGAAAAAGAGGCATTTACTTATTACAGAGATGGTGTGATTTGATTCTTTTTTTTTTTTTAATTCAATTTTACTGCTTCTAGTTTTACGAAAAAGGCATACGATTTGAGATAGAAAGAAAAAATATTCTTATTCTATATTATTGAAATAAACTTCTATATTATTGAAATAAACCTACGCTTGTTGAAGGTGAAGTTTAGAAATAGAACAATTCCTTCTGTCGTGTATCCTCGATTGATGCAGCCTCAAATACTATGCTTCAGTTATCGATTTTAGTATTGAGCGAAAGGTTACACCTCTGTGTTCTGTATTACGGGTCAATCCTACTTCCTGGTAATATAGTATCAATAGGCGGCATAGGGGAAGAAGCACTACACCCAGCAATCGACAACACAAAAGCTTTGTTAAAAATTACCTACCTACTCCCCTCTCGTATCTGGATTGGGACTAACAAAAATGGTTGGGACAACAAATATCCATCTCGTTCGTACTTTGGTTATCCATATAACCATCGAAGACTGTTGAAGTGACTATTTCCTGGAAATTAGGAGGCGTTGCGGACAAAGGAATTGCTGGAGTTATCCTTTCTATTCAGTATCAAGACGTTTGATGTTAGTAAAAGCTCTTTCGAAAGAAGGTTGGCTAGATATTTTTTGTAAAAACGCTAGCCCCGCTCAGTCCATAATGAAAATATTGCACCCCTTTTTGATTCCATGTGTTTCTTATTCTCATTATGCATATTAAAGGAGGAGCCGTATGAGATGCAAATTTCACGTACGGTTCTGGAACGGAGATTCTTTGAATCGAATGACGACCGTAACGGATGTCAGCTCAATCCGAAGGAAATTATGCGGAAGCTTTACAGAATTATTATGAAGCTATGCGACTAGAAATCGATCCCTACGATCGAAGTTATATACTCTACAATATAGGCCTTATCCACACAAGTAATGGAGAACATACAAAAGCTTTAGAATATTATTTTAGGGCACTAGAACGAAACCCATTCTTACCCCAAGCTTTTAATAATATGGCGGTGATCTGTCATTACGTGCGACTATCTCCACTATAGAAAGAAAAAGGAAGACCAAATCTGCTAGTAAATACTAAAAAAAAGCTCGCTACATCTGCATCGTCCAAAACGACGATTTTTATGAGCTGTAGTAAAGAAAGAAACTTCATATAAGTCAAAATATGAAGAAATAAGATATGCCTATATACCCTTTTTTAATGTCTATGGATAAAAAAAATCGGGAATTGATAGAGAGGAAGCACCGTAAAGATCTAGTAACGAGGTTTTGGGCCAATACATTAATAAAAGAACTGCTTACTTATGCCTATATATAAGATAGATAGAAGTTGGGAATTAACTTATGTAATAGAGTCGGTCCACTAAGGTATTGAGCGGCGGTGTAGGATCAGATCCCAAAGATAGTAAGTCTTTTCTTTCTTACCTATGGAAAGCCTTTTTCAAAGATTCTATATAAGTTTAGATATGAAAAAATTTCTATATGAAACCGAGATAGTTACCTTGCAGAAAATACTAACGATAGGAGTAAATACCTATGTATGCTTTATTCTTCCGCAGGTGGGAGAAAAGATAAAACTGATTATTAATCAAAATGAAAGTTTGAAACTCATGCGATTAACCTCTTTTGGTTACCCCGAAGAGTGGGATAGATCCATAAGAAATCTCATTCCGTTTTTCCCTTCGATTTGATAGGTAAAAAAAGGACACCAAAAGAATTGGCTGCGGAGCCGTATGAGGTAGGAAACTCTCAAGTACGGTTCTAAGGAAAGGAATTGACCCACCTATTCCGACCGGGGAGAACAGGCCATTCAACAGGGAGATTCTGAAATTGCGGAGGCTTGGTTCGATCAAGCCGCTGAGTATTGGAAACAGGCGATAACGCTTACTCCCGAGAATTATATTGAAGCACAAAATTGGTTGAGGATCACGGGGCGTTTCGAATAAAAAAATAAAAGTTTTTATTATTTCGAATTTTTTATTTGTTAGAATTAATCTTGGTCCATTAGGTAAATAAAATGAAATCATTCTTTTGCGAAGAACCAATCAAAGAATTTCATTATATCCCTTCTCAGATCGTTCTAGTTTGTTTCGTAGGAATAAAGAATACACAGATACAGTACAGAATATATTTTTTTCTTATTAAAACAAATAAATTACTATAATATAGTATAATATAATTTTATATAATATAATTTTTTTTTAGAATAGAAAAAAATGGAATTCGAATACTAAATTATTTAATAATTGATAAGTATTTATCAATTAAATATTTCAAAATCAAAAATGAATAATAGAAATAAATTCTTATATTTTATTCTATTTCAAAAATATATATTCAAAATAGAATAAAATATAAGAATAAAATAGAATCTATAGAATCTATAGAATAAAATAGAATCTATGGAAAAGTAAAACATTAAGTAGCTCCGTCTAATACCTTCTAATTGAGATAAGAATAGGCTAAGTTGCACAAAAAAATCGTTTTTACATTAATCCAAAAACCAGAA